ACAACCTTGGCAAGAACGACGTTCCGCGGAATATATGACCCATGCCCCCTTGGGTTCTTTAAATTCTGTAGGTGGTGTAGCTACCGAGATCAATGCAGTCAATTATGTTTCTCCTCGAAGTTGGTTAGCTACCTCTCATTTTGTTCTAGGATTCTTCCTATTCGTAGGTCATTTATGGCACGCGGGAAGGGCTAGAGCTGCTGCTGCGGGATTTGAAAAAGGAATTGATCGTGATTTTGAACCTGTTCTTTCTATGACTCCTCTTAACTGAGGGAATAAATCCAAGACTTGAAGTAGGACTTAATTTGATTCCACCTCGGTAGATTGGGTCATACCTAAAAAAAAAGATATTACTATTTCCTTTCTTTCCATTTTTCTCTCTAACTTCTTTTTTTTGGCTCGGCTATCCTATCCTACCTAGCCGAGCCATTCACCTTTATGATACTGAACCTGGTAAACCAATACAAAACAAATCCGTTTGTATTTGCCGAGCAAAAGGAGAGAGAGGGATTCGAACCCTCGATAGTTCTTTGTTCTGAACTATACCGGTTTTCAAGACCGGAGCTATCAACCACTCGGCCATCTCTCCAAAAGATAATTTAGAAAAAAGTATTATAATTTTCTTATTTATTCTACCAATATAGATATAGAACAGGACCAAAGCGTAGGAATGGATACCATGACTATATTATAGAATATAGAAAAATACTGGGGTGAAGGGATAAGTCCATTTATAACTATCTATTTAGAGATATAGATACTTTTAAATGCATAATCTAGCACGATCATTGCCGAAGTAAAAAAAAAAAAGAAACTACTCCCGACCCCATGTCCGAATAAAGCGGTTAAAAGTGTGTTAATAATTCATATAAAAAATTCATATTCATATAGAATTAATTAGAATTAATGTATTCATGAAAAAACGGAAAATCCCTCTATGATACACTTTCATACAATTATATCTTTTTTTTGAATTAAGAGATGGATTAAATGGTATAGTTCTTTTGTTGGTAACTTGGAGGATTAGAAAGATGACTATTGCTTTCCAATTGGCTGTTTTTGCATTAATTGCTACTTCATTAATCTTACTGATAAGTGTACCCATTGTATTTGCTTCTCCTGAGGGTTGGTCGAGTAACAAAAATGTTGTATTTTCCGGGACATCCTTATGGATTGTATTAGTGTTTCTGGTAGGTATCCTTAATTCTCTCATCTCTTGAACCCCTTTTTTACAGATAAAAAAATGAAATGACCCCCCCTCCGAATCCGAATTCTTTCGATTATGCGAGACACCTTAAAATGAAATATAAGCCCTCAAAATGCATAAGAATGCAAATAAAAAATGAACACAAAATTAGAGGGAGGGGTCCAACAAAAAACCTTATTATAAAATGATACCGGAAAACAGGATAAAAAAGAATATGAATTAGAATTCTCAAAAATCCAATTTCTTTATTGTTATTGTTTTATGCTCATTTTTATTAAAAAATGACTTATTTTAGATTTTAAAGTTAGAACTTTTTATTTAAACTTTAAAATAATAATATTTGATTAGAATATCAAAAAATCATAACTAGTTTATTCTAAAATCTAAAAACTTTTAATATTAATTAATTAAATTATATATTATATAGAAGTAATATAAAAGAATGATTCTATTCTAATAGAATTAGTATATTCTTTACTAATCTACTTTAGTTTTAGTAATCTAAATTCTAAATCTAAAATATATTAGAAATAATATATTAGAAATATAGAAAATCTCTTCTAAATAATAAATACTAGATAAGAAACTTCTAATAATCTATATAGAATTTCTAACAATAATAAGTAAAATATTTTAAAATATTAATAGAGTTCTAATTCTACTAATTAATAATTATAATTGAAATAATATAGAAATAAATATAGAGAAAATCCATTTCTATCTATTTCTATCTATGATATATAGATCTATTTCTATCTATGATATATAGATAGAATAGATAGAAATAGAGTGAAAATTATTCTTTCATTTTTAATTTTGATTTACTTTTTTTAGTATATTTTATAAAGAATAAAAAAATGCGGATGCGGATATAGTCGAATGGTAAAATTTCTCCTTGCCAAGGAGAAGACGCGGGTTCGATTCCCGCTATCCGCCTAGGGTAATGTAGGTAATGTATTTGAGGTAATTTTGAATTCAGATAAGATGAGTCAATAGAATTGACCGTGATAGTAATAGTATATATAGTGGTTTTGTCCTCGTCCTTCTTTTCTGTTACTAAAAAAAGGGGTAATTAATTGTTAATTAGTAGTTAACAGAGTAAAGTAAAAAGAGTAAACCCCCCTTTTTTTACAAAAAAACTTGTTGCGGAGACGGGATTTGAACCCGTGACCTCAAGGTTATGAGCCTCGCGAGCTACCAAACTGCTCTACCCCGCGATGAAGATAAGAACTGTCAACTAAAGGATAAACAAGGTTTTAATGTCCCCTTTACCATATCTGTAAAAATATGGTA